TTGGGGCAAAAGGATTCGAACCTCCGATTAACGGGATCAAAAACCGTTGCCATACCACTTGGCCACGCCCCATTTTATTAGTTTTTTGTCCTTTATTTTCCGACAATAAACTAAGAGGACTCTTTTTTATCTCGAACAGTTAATCCTATTAAGATTGAAGATACTAATTTAGTAATAATAAAATTAATAGATGCTATAGATTCATTGTTATATGGTATATAAATATCTTGATGCTCTGGATCACTATTTGTATCAATTAAATAAATTGTTGGAATACCTAATATTATACATTCTCGAATAACATGAAATTCATGATTCTGATCAATTATAATTACAATATCGGGTAATCTTGTCATATATTTTATTCCTCCCATATATTTTTTTAAAGAATTTAATTTGATATTTACTATAGATGCATCTTTCTTAGGTAAAATATTTATTTTGCCACTATTTTTTTTGTTTGTTAAGTTCCTCAATTTTTTAAGTAAATTCTCTGTAGTAGACCAATTTGTTAACATACCACAAAACCATTTTTTATTAACATAATGACATCTAATCTTTTGTGCTTCGGATGCTATTAAAAGAGAAGTTTTATTTTTTGTACCTATACCTACTATTAAGAACTCTTTTCCCCTGCTTGCTGCATCAATAACTAAAGAACAGGATTCTGATAAAGAACGAGCAGTAATGGTAATATTTATAATAGAAATATTATTACACTTTGCAATAATATAAGGAGACATATTAGGATTCCATTTATTATTACCATGACCAAAAATCATTCCCACATCAATCATTTCTTTTAAACTTATATTCCAATATCTTTTTATCATTTTATAATATTTCTCACAAGTTTTGAAACTATTAAGACCTTTTTCAAATTTCAAATATAAAATGATAAATATAGAAATAAGAAATATAATAAGAGTCTCTTGACAAAAACTTATCTAATAATTTACTTTTCACAACCTAAATAATATTTTTAATAATTTTTTTTTTTATCAGACGACACCCAGAGTCGAACTGGGGATAACGGATTTGCAGTCCACTGTCTTTACCACTTGACCATACCGCCAACAATAAATAATATAATGTAAATATATTTTATTTATTGTTATATAATGACAAATAAATAAAATACCCTCAGGGGAAGTCGAATCCCCGTTATCTTCTTTAAATAAAGATGTCCTGAACCTCTATAGACGATGAGGGCCTAATACAAAATTGACTTAATTATATTTATTATTATTAATTTTATTATTTTATTTTTATTATAATAATTTATAAGTTATAAGAGTATAAGAGAATAATAGAAGGAGTTTAAAATTATGGCAAAAATAAGCTTGATACAACGAGAGAAAAAGCGTCAGGAGTTAGAAAAAAAATATTATTTGATTCATCGATCTTTAAAAAAAGAAATAAGCAAAATTTTATCTTTGAGAGAAAGATGGAATATTAATGAAAAATTAAGATCCTTGCCACGAAATAGTTCTGCCATAAGACTTCGTAGACGTTGTTTTTTAACAGGAAGACCTAGATCAAATTATAAATACTTCAGATTATCTGGATATATATTGCGAGAAATGGTTCATGCATGTTTATTACCAGGTACAATAATATCAAGTTGGTAAATTAAAAAAAAAGTATAAACAAGTTTTTTGGTTCAGCGCAGAGTAGAGCAGTTTGGTAAGCTCACAAGGCTCATAACCTTGAGATCACAGGTTCAAATCCTGTCTCCGCATTTTATTTATTTGTACTTAAATCTTTAAATATAAAAGTACAAATAAATAAAAATAGATTTGAACCTTTTTTTAATCATTTATTATTCGAATAATATTCTACAACTAACAACTCATTTATTTTAATACCGATCTCTTTACTATCTATTATTTTATTTATAAAACCCTTAAGTTGTAAATAGTCAATAGATAAATGATTTGGTAAACTAATTAAAGTCGATGATATAATATTATAATTATATATTAATTTATTTGTATTTATAATAATATCTCTAGGTTTACAAATATAACTTGGTATATCAATTATAAAGCCATTAACTAATATATGTCTATGATTAACTAATTGTCTAGCTTCAGGTATAGTGGAAGCCAGTCCTAATCTAAAGATAATGTTATCTAAACGCATCTCGAGTATTTTCAATAAGATAATACCCCTTGAACTTTTTACTTTTCCAGCAATCTGCACATATTTATGTAATTTTTGTTCAGTTAAACCATAATAAAAACGTAATTTCTGTTTCTCTATTAAACGGATAAAATATTGTGATTTTTTTACAGAACATATTCTTATTCTTTTTTTATAACTTGTAGATATATGTTTTTTTCTACTTAATCCTGATAAAGCTCCTAACCTATATATTATTTTTAAACGAGGTCCTCGATAACGCGACATATAATAAGTAATTTTATATTTTTACTTCAATATAAATTAAGGCTGAACTAAGGTATTAAACATAATTTTATTTAGTTAACATATTAAAATTAAATGACTATTCATTATAAATAATAAATAAAAGATAGGATAATTTATTTTATGAAATATTTTTTTTTTAATTTACTGTTGTATAAAAGAGTAGAATATAAGTATAAATTGGGAGTAATAAGATTTAAAAAGAATAAAAATTATTCATCATATTTTTCTGTATATGATGAGAGTATTTGGGATAATCATATTAATAATTTTGTTGATTGCTACCTTATTTATGAGATTACTGACATTTATAAATATGGCGTAGTTTATGATTTATTTTTTGAGGAAAACAAAGATAATGATAATATAAGAATGGATGATATAAATGATGTTGATTATTTAGATATAGAAGAAGATATAAATAATAAATACAAGAAGTTATGGGTTCAATGTGAGAATTGTTATGGATTAAATTATAAAAAATTATTTAAATCAAGAATGAATATTTGTGAACATTGTGATTTTCATTTAAAAATGAATAGTTCAGATAGAATTGATCTTCTTATAGATCCTGGAACTTGGGAGTCTATGGATGAGTATATGTTTTCTGTTAACCCTATTGAATTCTATTCAGAAGAGGAATCATATACGGATCGTCTTTATTTTTATCAAATAAGAACTGGTTTAATAGAAGCTGTTCAAACAGGCATAGGTAAACTAAATAGTATTTCTGTAGCAATGGGAGTGATGGATTTTAAATTTATGGGAGGTAGTATGGGTTCTGTAGTAGGGGAGAAGATTACTCGTTTGATAGAATATGCTAAGAATAAATCATTACCTATCATTATTATATGCGCTTCCGGAGGAGCACGAATGCAAGAAGGTAGTTTGAGTTTAATGCAAATGGCTAAGATATCTTCTGTTTTATATGATTATCAATTAAATAATAATTTATTTTATATATCAATTCTTACATCTCCTACAACAGGCGGAGTTACAGCTAGTTTTGGTATGTTGGGAGATGTTATTATTGTTGAACCTAATGCTTACATTGCTTTTGCAGGTAAAAGAGTAATTGAACAAACATTGAAAAAGATAGTACCTGAAGGTTTACAAACGGCTGAAAATTTATTCCAGAAAGGTTTATTTGATCTAATTGTACCGCGTAATATTTTAAAAGAAGTTATTTATGAATTATTTGAACTACAAGGATTATTACCTTGAATCAATATTCAAGGTAATAATCCTTGTAGTTCAATTTAAGCTACTTTTATTTTATCCTGTATTTAGATATAAATTGATATAATCTTATAACTTATAAACAAAAAAAAAAGGAACACGTTTTGTACTCTGTAGGATTTGAACCTACAATATAAATGCATTCTACCAATAAGAGCACTTATATAAAATTAAAATAAATAATAAAAATAATTTAGTAATTTTATTTATAATAAAATAATAAGAATAAAGTATAATAATATGTATGGATAAAATAAAATCAAAAAAAAAAAATTATATACGTTTACCCATGATTGGATCGGGAGATATAATTGATTATAAAAACATAAGTTTAATAAGTAGATTTATTAGTGAACAAGGTAAAATTTTATCTAGAGAAACTAATAACTTAAATCTTAAACAACAAAGATATCTTACTATCGCTATAAAAAAAGCTCGAATTTTATCTTTATTAATGTTTAAAAATAAATAATATTTATTTATTTTTAATCTCATTTAAAATAATATAAAAATAAGATTTATTTGATAGAATTAGTTGTGCACATATTTTACGATTTAAAAGTAATCTTTTTTTGTACATATTATGCATAAATAAGTTATAACTAATATTTTTTATAGTTACTGAATTTATACGAGTTATCCATAAACAACGAAAAAATCTTATTTTTATACTATTATCATAATGAGCATAAATAAAAGATTTTTTTTTTTTTTGAGTAAACTGTTTTGTTGAGGTAAAACCTAAAAAGGTTGATGCAAATAAACGAAACTCTTTTCTACAATTATGAATTTTATAACCTATTTTAATTTTGGTCATTTAATTTATTCTTTTATTTTTTATTAAATCTATATCTTATTATTTAGTAAGTATTTTTTTTATTCTTTATTCACTTAATTAATGATAAAGCATATTTACCAATATATAATTTAATTATTACAATGGCTTTCGCAAATATAATCTTCCCACCAGCACCTATTTACAATTTACAAGAATAACGGGGTTTACTCGTTTATATGTAAAATATTTAAAAATGATGGGGTCCCCATATGCGCCGGATATTATCCTTTATAAAAATAAAGAGTTTTAGTTTGTATAGCTTATACTATTTAATATATATGATCATAAATATCATAAATTTTAAATTAAAATAAATATATAATTATTATTCATAAAGTTACGACATTCAATATTTAGAGTTGGCTAAGTAGCTAACCCTTTAATTCCATTTTTATATTATATTATACGCTTATTAACAAGAATAAATAATAGTTTATTATTCTGATTAAAGTTAAATAGGATTAAATTAATATTAATTTAATTTGTTTACAACACACTAAACATAAGTTCTATAACAACTATAATAATATCTTATTATTAATTTTAATTTCATTAATTATGTGAACTTAACGAGTCGCACATACACCCTAATACATGTTCCTCTACGCTGAGGACATCCTAGAAGAGCGGGAGATCTTGTAACATTTTTTTTAGGCTGTCTTGAATTTAGTATAAGTTGTTTAATAGTAGGCATAATTATATAATTATTTATAGTTATTTGGTTTATATTAATATTAACCTAAAAATCTCATATTCATATGAATATGAGATTTTTACAATTATATAAGTTTCTACTTATCTGCTACAATATCAATGATACCATAGTCTCTAGCTTCTGTTGAAGACATAAAAACATCCCTTTCCATATCTTCAGAAATAACCCATAGGGGCTTACCTGTTCTTTGTACATATATTCGTGTTATAGTTTCACGAAGCTTTAATAGCTCTTCGGCTTCCAGAATAAAATCCCCTGCTTGCGCTTCGTAAAAAGAACTAACAGGTTGATGAATCATAACCCTGATTTTTTAATATTTAAAAAATCAGAGTTAAATTAAAAATATACCGTACAGGCATAATAAATTCAAATTGCATACGGCTATATAAATGAATATATTTTTTAATACCGATAAAAATCCATATCATCTTTACTTTCGAACCTGTACTATTATACTATGATGATTCTGTTACTCTATATATATATTTTTATATTTTATTTTATTAAATTAGCAATCCCAAAGTTTATTTTTGATTTTAAAAAAAATCAAGATATTAAAATATAATGGGTAAATATATAAATATATCTGTGACGCTTTATATATTCTTATAGCTATAAGAATATATAATAAAATACTATTACTATATTTCGATATAAAATAATATGTTCATATGTAATAATATCGAATTTTAAGTGCCATGCTATTTTTACTATATTCATCTTAATTTTAAAAAGCGAAGGCATATTATTCTTATTTAATTTTTTAAAATAAAAAGACTCATTGGCGCCAAGCGTGAGGGAATGCTAAACGTTTGGTTATTTCTCCTCCAATCAATATTAAAGATGCCATGGATGCGGCTAATCCAATACATATAGTATTTATTGTTGGTGAGATGAATTGCATAGTATCATAAATAGATATCCCAGGTATCACCCAACCTCCCGGAGAGTTTACAAATAGAAAAATATCTTCTATTTCATCTTCTATGCTTAGATATACCATAAGACCAACAATTTGATTTGATATATCACTCTCAATCTCTTGTCCTAAAAAAAGCAATCTCTCTCGATAAAGTCGGTTGATTAAGGAATTATTTTTATCCTCGATAAACCATACGTGCACTTTTTAATACATATGGTTTTATTTATTTCATAAAATAATACATAAAAAATAATCAATGTGTAAATAAAATTATAATTGATATAATTGATACATTATTTCATCAACAATTAAATTAATTATGTATTTATATTGTTCCTTAATAGATTTTTTATCTTAGGTTTTTATTCTACTCCAGATCAGCTTTTACCCGTATATCCGATTTTTATTTACACATATAGAGCAAATAATATATAAAATATAAAGTAGTAATCATTATTTTAAACGGAGCCTAAATATTTTTAAAATTTAAATAAACCATAAATTTTTATATAAATAAATTATTTATTATTTCACGCTTCAAATCCTTTATTGTTAAATCAATTTAAATCAATATTTTAATCTTATTAATTTGGTGAAAAATATAATGCTTAATCGGGGGTAGCTAACGGTTATATAAATACCATACGACCACAATAAGGCTTACAAGTCGCACTATATGTCAACCCAAGCTGCATCTTCCTCTCCGGGAATACGAAAAGGTACTCTTGGAACACCAATAGGCATTATGATAAAAAACTGAGCATTCTTTACTTTACTTTAAAAAAGGAAACATTATTTTAAAATAAAAAGATTATTTATTATTTATAATATAATATATGAAATTTAGTTATACATTAAAAATGCTTTTTCTTAGGAGATCGACATCCATTATGTGGAATAGATGTAACATCTCGAATAAATATCAATAAAATTACATTTCTACAAATAGCTCTTAATGCCGCATCTCTACCTATGCCGGGACCTTTAATCATAACCTCAGCTTGTTTAATAATAATACCTAAATCTAATGTTTTATACATAGCATTACATGCTGTAACTTGAGCAACATAGGGTGTTTTTTTTCTTGTACCTATAAATCCAGAAGTACCTGCAGAAGTCCAAGAAATAACCCGACCCATAATATCTGATACAGTTACAATAGTATTATTTAAACTTGATTGAATATGAATAATTAATTTTGATATTCTATGTGTATTATTATATAAAATAATATTTTTTTTTTCCTTTCTATATTTTTTTTTCATATAATATTATAGTTATAATTATAGTGATATAAGATATTAATATAATATTAAACTATTTCTGTCTATGTTTATGTCGAGAGTTGTAACAAATAATAAAAAAGTGACCCCGTCTTCGAACCAATCGACATTTGTTACACACTTTACGAACAGAAGACTTTATCTTCATTATCTTTTTATTTATGATACTCCCTTTTCTTTTACCTTATTGGATTATTTAATAATATTTTAAAATAATTACCAAATATAACACAAAACTTCTCCTCCAATTCTTTTTCGTTTAGCTTCTTTATCTGTCATTAAACCTAGAGAGGTTGAAAGTATTAATATTCCTATTCCTCCTAAAACCCTAGGTATTTTTTTATAATTGGAATATATTTGTAAACCTGTAAAACTCTTTTTTTTAAAATTTATCGTCTTTTTATTATTCTTCATCTTATATCGTAATATTAAAACTAATAATTTTATTTTATTACTAATATGATTTATTCGAACATCTTTAATAAATCCTTCTTGTAAAAGTATTCTTATAATGTTATTTGTGATATTAGTAGATGCTATTTTAACTATTTTTATTTTTGTCTTGTTCTCATCAACATTCCTTATAGAAGTTAGTATTTTATAAATAATGTCTTTACCCATCATGATAAATCCTAGTTATTGTATTCGTTATTTCCGCTCTTTTATTTTAAAAAATATCTAATAAATAAAAGAGCGGAAATAACGAATACAATATATAAAATATAAATAAATTCTAAATATTATCTAAATATTAGGATTTATAAAACGTTGGGTGCTAATGAAATTATTTTAGTAAAATTAAAAATTCTCAATTCTTGAGGAATTACACCAAATATTCTAGTACCTTTTGGATTTCCATCTTTATCAATTAAAACTACTGCATTCCCATCATATCGTATTATAATACCGTTATTGCGTTTAAATTCTTTGCATGCACACACAATAACAGCTCTAATTATTTCAGATCTTTCTAAAGGCATGCGAGGTTTTGTTTTTTTTATTACAGCAATAATAACATTACCAATAAAAGTACATTTATCTCCTAAAATACGAATACACATAACTTCTTGAGCTCCACTATTATCAGCTACTTTCAAAAGGGTTTTAGGTTGAATCATATTATATTTAATATATATTATATTTAATATATATTTTATATATTTATAATTTATATATTTCTTGTATGTAAATAAAAAACATTAATAATTTTTTATTTACATATAGGTTAATTATAATGAACTAAAAATAACAAATTTTGTTCTTATAGGAATCTTATATGTAGCTATTTTCATAGCAGTCTTAGCTACAGTTTCTGAAACTCCACTCATTTCATAAAGTATTTGGCCTGGTTTAATAACATAAACCCAATATTCAGGGGATCCTTTGCTTGTACCCATACGTGTTTCTTTAGGTCTTATAGTAATAGGTTTATCTGGAAATATACGTACCCATAATTTTCCACCACGACACATATATCGTGATATGGATCTTCGTCCTGCTTCTATTTGCCTAGCTGTGATCCATGAAGAATCAAGTGCTTTTATAGCATATTTTCCAAAACAAATGCGATTACCTTGACAAGATATACCTTTCATTATACCTCTATGTTGTTTACGAAATCTTGTTCTTTTAGGGTTATAGTTGATGGTTATACATTATATATTGTATTCCCGTCGCTACTACAGAACCGGACATGAAAATTTCTATTCATACGGCTCCTCACGAATAAAGAGTTAAATATAACAAATTAAAATTAACAACAATTTAAAATTATGTAAACTGATATAGTGATATATAATCTACATTAATTAAGAATAAAATAAAAAAATATTTTTTTATTTCAAGGGCGAATATTGTCAATATTTAATTTCGCCATCCTACCCAATGAGTCAGTAAGTCAGTATTATTTTAACTCTATTATATAATAGAGTTAAAATATGAAATACTTATAGAATAATAGGTTATATCGTCCTTATAACTTATTTCTTTAGTACTTTGTTTAGACTTAAGCTATTCAATGGAGCTCTTACACAATAAGTATATATTTAAGATATATATTATATATGCATAATCTATAATTATACTCAATTATTATTAATTATAAAAATAAAATTCTAAACTCTATGCAATAATAATATTATATTTATGTTGATAGTTTATAACATTGTATTTAATTAAGTTTTTTTTTAAGTCATACATTTTAGTATTTATACAGTTTACTATTAAATTATTAATCCTTTCTATCATCTTTACTTTGTTAAATAAATCCTTTGTCACATTTTATAATCTAAGGGGATAATATAAGTATTTTATTTATAACTTTTAAATTTAGTTGCTACAACTATACAATAAATAAATCATACAATTATACTTTTATTAGGATTTTTTACTTTACAGTATTAAAGTTATAAGTTTAATAAATATCACTAAAAAATTTAAACTTAATTAAATAGTATACTACCGAGTCACACACTGAGCATAACAATTGTAATAAAAAAATAATAGATTGTGACACAACTTTTATTGGAATCTTATCTGATAATGTATGTATATATAATAGTATAATAAAAATTAAACAAAATATGAAATAGTTCGATTTGACTCTGCTATTCGAGTAATTCTTTCTTTTTCGCGTATGGCGTATCCATTACCTTTAGTGGCATCTATTAATTCAGAACTCAATTTAAAAATAATATTTGGACCCGATCGTTGTCGGGCTGATCTTAATAACCATTTAATAGCAATACATACTCCTTGTTCGAATCCTAATTCAGTAATAACTGGGTAACCTTCATTTATTTTTTTTATTCTTATACCTGGATTTAGCATTTGTATTGCTTTACGTAAAAAAGCTATGGGATCTCCTTTTATCTTATTTTTAATATGTTTCAAAGATAGATAGATAATCTTATAAGCTAAATATTTATTTCCATTTTTCATAATACGAGTAACTAACATATTAATCAATTTATTGTTATAAATTGGATCATATTTTATTATTCTTTTTTTATTAAACATTTCGTCATGGCATGCGTATTTCTTTCTTTTTATAAAAGTTAAATAATTTTAAATAATTACTTATTTTAACCTTTTAACCCCATATTGTAGGATTATTTTAAAAATATAAAAATAAAATATTCCTCCAAACCGTACATACAACCTTTATTGAATACAGCTTTTTACTTTTTACATTATTATATAATTATATATTCATTATATTCATTTATATATATTCATTATATTCATTTATTTGATTATTTTATTTTATTTATCTTAATTGAATATCCGTTTCCTTTTAATATTGGAAATCTATTATTTTACATATCCATATATTATTATATTATGTAGTTATTAAGTTTGTAATATATAAATTATATGTAAAAATATTGCTATTATGCTTATACTTATTCTAAAAAATATATAAACTTTTATATTTTATTATTTTTGATACTTAACTTTAAACTTATAATAATTTTAATAATAAATAATATAAGTTTTGTTTTTATTATAGCCTGCTATAGTCTCCTTAAAAGGTTAGCTATAAAATTTACGCGTTTTATAGCAATTATCACACGATATTATTAAAAGATACAAATATTGGATAAAACTAAAAAACGCACTAGAACGACCTTTTTTACGATCTTTTACTCCGACAGCATCTAGAATTCCTCGAATAATGTGATATCTCACGCCAGGCAAATCTTTTACCCTCCCTCCTCTAATTAATACTATAGAATGTTCTTTTAAATTATGGCCAATACCAGGTATATAAGCAGTTATAGAAAATCCAGAAGTTAATCGGACTCTGGCTATTTTACGTAATGCAGAGTTTGGCTTCTTAGGGGTAAGAGTGTAAAGTTTGACATATAAAATAGGTCAATTTAAAGAACCGTACATGAGATTTTAATCTCATACGGCTCCTCACAATACATAATTTTATTTATAATTTATACTAAATTTACTATTTTATAAAAAATATAAAAGATTAATGTGAGCTTATCCATACAATTATGCACTATTTACAAGTTAGATACTATAATTTTAATAAATATATTTATACTTTCTTTTGTTATTTTTTTAGTTTTAAAAATATTTATTTTATGACCCATGTTATTCTTTTATTATTTATATTTTATTTTTATTTTTTTGAATACATATATAATTTTAAGATACTGAAACGACTACTGTTATTAATATTAAACCAATAACGATTAATACAAGATATATCTTCAACTCTAAAATTGGGCCAAAGAAACATCTTTAGATGAATAAAATAGATACTAAAATTGGTAAAATATTTATTAGCTTGTAAATATTTTGATGAATTGAGTAGTATTTTTTTATCATTATAAAGCTTTTTATTCTTATTTGAAATATTTAAGTAATTTAAACAAATTATAAATCTAAATTCTCTACGACGTTCAAGACTTAATATATTCTCTGGAAAGAATATATTACTTTTATTTTTGTATTTATTATTTATTATATACTTATTATTCAATGAGATATCCAAAGCTTGATATATAATATGTTCTCCACCCCTTCGTAAAGATATAATAATTGGTTCAAAAATAAATATACCATTATTTATAAAGTCTGCAATAACTAAGTCTTTTTGAATTAACATGTCATCTACCTTTATTTCACTTCTTTGTATTGAAGAAATATAAATTTCTTTTGGATTCATAAGTCTAAGTAAGAGACAATATACTTTTATATTTTTAATTATTCTTTTATTTAAAGCATCAGACCATCTCAATTGAAAAAGTAAAGAGTTTTTAAGAAAATAATATAGTTCTGCTTCCCTATTGTTTGTATATTGTGCTTTTTCCATACTATTTTTAATTTCTAGTTTTATGAAATCTTCATAAATAATAATTTTTTTAGATAATTCATTTGAACTTATTCTTATTTTTTTATTTGTGCTATCACTCCTTTTATAAATATTAAAAATAAGTGATTTAATGGGAATAAGCCAAGGTTTTTCTTTATATATCTTTATGTTTATAAAAAATTCTGCAAAGAACCAATATTTAAAATTAAATATATCAAAAATATTTTTATTTCTATAATTTATTAAATGAGAATTAATAATTCTATAATCTAAATATTTTTGATATAAAATATTTAGATTTATATTATTAATTCTATTTTTTTTTTTAGTAGTATATGGAATAAATTTATTTAAATAATAAACAAAAAACGATTTATATTTTTGTTTATTAAAATCATATTCAATCTCCTGATCCCCTCTTATATTATTAATTTTTACTATCAATGTTGATATATCAATATATGATATCTTATTAAATAAATATTTATTTAATAAGATATCATATAGATTATTTTTTATCCATTTATCTCTTTTTTTTTTTACTAAATAATCCAATTTATAGTAATCTTTAATAAGTTTATCTGTTTGAATAAAAATTTTATTTTGCTTTAAATTATATTCATAATATTTATTTTTTTTATTGTACCATTCATAAGTTTTTAATATATACTTTTCTTCTATTTTCAATTTAAAAAATAAATTAAACCATATTTTCCAATAATTTTTTACATATATATCAATTTTATCATATTTATTTATTCCTAATTGATATTTATATAATTTATATATAAGTATCAATCGGAATCGTTGATATTGTGATAATTTGTAAAATACATATGCTTGAGAAAAATAAGATAAAAAATAATTAAATTTAGGATCCTTATTTGTATTTAAAAGTATTTTTTTTATAATTAATATAAAATTTATTGTATTTTTATTTATTTCATAAAATATATCTTGTTCTTTATAAATATAGGTATTAAATTTCATAAAATAATACTTACTTAAATAAAAAAAAAAAATTACTTTTATCTTATAAAAAGTAATTATATATAATAATAAAACTATATATAGTTTTTCAATAAATAATTTCATAAAATAATATGATTTACGTATTAATCTTATATTTTTTTTTACTAATATAATCCAAAAATACATATATGATTTTAATACTCCATCTTTATAATATTGAATTATATTATTCTTTTCTTTTAAAATATATTCAGTTTGTTTCCTAATCTTAAATACTTTATCATAAACATCTCTAATATTTATTTCAAATAAATAAATATTAGAGATGTTTGTTTTTTGACTTAAGACAGATGATTCACAAAATATATTCTTTTTATTTTTTTTTTTGCTAACTTTTAAAATAAAATATTTTTTAAAAGTTAGCAAAAAAAAATTATTAACTATTTTTTTTATTTCTTTATAAATAGGATTAAAAATAAAAGATTTTTTTCGGGGATCACCAAATATATGCTCGGTTTCTCCCCCCCAAACTGTTAAAAAAAAAGATTGTGGTCGTTTTATATTGTGATATATTGCTTTATCCTTTCTAAATATTTTTAGGCAAAAGGGATATATAATCTTTATCTGAATTCCATCTATTAACCAATCCTCTGGAAATTCGGTTTCTGATAATTGAACACCATTATAGGTACATTTAATATGCATTTCTTTTGACCATTCTTTGAAATCTTTTTCCCATTCGGGAATTTTAAAAAATAATACACGTAATATATTCTTAACTATTATTAATAAAGGCAATAGAATGTATTTTCTAAAATAAGATTGTATTACTAACATTAAACTTCTTATTACTTGATTAAATAAAGGATTATCCCAATTTTCTTTTATTTCTATCTGATCATCTTTATACTTATGCTCTTTTTCCAACTTGTAAGGTAATTCTTTTACTTTTACTTTTTTAATACCTATAAATTTATTAATGATAATATCATTAATAAAAGAATTAGTTAAACGATCTAAAAATAGGGGAGATTGAGCATTTACTTGAAATAAATCCCAAATAACTATTTTACGTCTTTGCGCACGCATGGACCCTTTTATTAGGTTACGACGAAAATCTGATTTATTTGAGTAATGTATCAAAGTTACCTCGTCTATTCGTTCCTCATTTCTATATTTTTTATCCATATTATTAGAAATCAATATGTCATTAGCATCTTTATTATTCTCTTTATAAATGATTATATGCTTGAACTTTCTTGAATTGATATCAAAAACGTCTTCTTCTTCAAATTCTTCTTCATTATAGTCTTCTTCCTCTTCTAATCTTTCTTTTAACTTATATGACCATCTAGAAATAGATTTTTTTATTTTATTCAGTCTAATTATAAAATATTTATTATTAATCTTTTTTTCATATGCTATAATAATATCAAATAAAAACTTAAAATATTTTATTATATTTTCTGAATAACCAAGAATACTATTTTCCATATTATAAGTAATAATTATATTATGGGATAGTTTTACATAATAATTATTAAGTATATTATAAATATTATTGATTAAAAAAATTCCTGATAAACTCTTTGTATCCATATTATTTATATTTATTCGGTTAGGTCCGTTAAAAAAAGGATCATATAAGTTTGGTAAATATTTTATTTGTTTTTTATCATCACATAATAAGATTCTTTTTTCAAATATATTATATATTTCCGTATTATTATTATTATTATTATTTATTTCTATTTTTTTTATTCGTTTTTTAAATTCATCATTAAATTTGCACATTATTTTTTCATTAGTATAAATCCAAGAATTAATAATATATTCGTTAAAAAGTTTTTTATCTATATTTTCTAAAAATATAGATAAACTATATGGATATGTAAAAGATATTCTTTTATTACCATCATTTGTACAAGTAAAAAATAAAAACTGTGACATTTCTTTTCGTAAATACTTATCAAATTGAAGATTATTTATATATCTTAAAGGACGATTCCATCGTTTATAATCGAATAAGAAATTAACAAAAATATTTTCAAACCAAGATTTTATTTTAATCTTATCTTCTTCTAACCTATTATTAATCTCTAAATTATAATCCTTATAAACTTGAATATAATTATATCTTTTTTTAATCTCGTAATCTCTTTCAAAAGAATATTCATCTTCTATTATCTTTACTTCTTCAATATCCAAAAACTTCCTAGTTAAAAAAGGTGATGGCATTCTCCCTAAATAAGATACACAAATAAAAAATAAAAAAATACTAAAAATTCTATTTATATAATTTTTAAATTCTGTAATAATATACTTATTATATTTATATTTATAATAATTAAGTTTTATCCAAAATACTATTGAATTAATGCTTTTAATAAATAAAATATGACTAATTAACCAACCACAAAAGCTACTCGTTAAAAATAAAATCTTGTTATTATATTTAAACATATAAATGTTTACTAATCTGATTAAAGCAGAACTCGGTAAAATAAAATTATTTAATAATTGATAAATTAAATTATTAAAGAAAATGAATTGAATGCTAAGATTATGTATTGAAGTAGATCTAATATAATAATAATCATTATTATTAAAATAAAATAGAATAAAATAAATATAAGGAATAACTAAAATTGTTATTAGATGAGGTCTTACTAATATCTTATAAAGAGGTGTATAATAAATAGATAAAACATTTAAAATATGTCCTGTAATAAAACCAGTTGTTGCTGATACTTCTTTTTCGTTTCCTTCCTTCATAACTCGATATCGGATAAGAAAAAAAAAGGATGGTCCTATAGAAAAAATAGTAAAAAATCCATAATAAAGGCCTACTAGAATTAAAATAGCTGATTTTTTCAAAAAAAATAATCCCCCTTTTTTATATTTTTATTTTTAATTATTATATTATGATTTTTAATATTATATTTACATATAGTATATGTAAATATAATAAAGTTCTGGCATCAAGCTTTTTTTCCGTAGGACCCTTCCTACAGTATTTTTACCGCAATAGACTTTAACTACCAAGTTCTAAAGGAAATTATGGTGTACTTAACCTATGCCTAATATACCAGATATTTAAATAAATTTATAAGAATATTATGTATTTTTATAAAATTTAAATATTTTTACATAATAACAGAACAAGGTTTAATTCTATTGGTCTTTTTTTTTTTTTACTTTATATTATTAGTATGCTTCAGCTACATGCATAATTGCACTTCCACCTAACACCTATTATTATAATATTATAACCGGCTAATCTCGCCTAGACCTTATATTTTTCTTTAATTTTTACTTATTTAAAATTTTTAAATTATAAAAATAAAAATGTAAAAACCAAGATGAAATAAGAGAGCAATCATCTTATGGTGGGCTTACTACTTATATGCTTTCAGCAGTTATCCACTCCGCACTTGACTACCCAGCGTTTACCGATGGCACAATAACTGGTACATCAGAGGTGCATCCTTTCCGGTCCTCTCGTACTAGGAAAAAGTCCTCTCAATGCTCTTACGCCCATACCGGATATGGACCGAACTGTCTCACGACGTTCTGAACCCAGCTCACGTACCGCTTTAATGGGCGAACAACCCAACCCTTGGAACCTACTACAGCCCCAGGTGGCGACGAGCCGACATCGAGGTGCCAAACCTTCCCGTCGATGTGAACTCTTGGGGAAGATCAGCCTGTTATCCCTAGAGTAACTTTTATCCGTTGAGCGACGGCCCTACCACTTGGAACCGTCGGATCACTAAGACCAACTTTCGTTCCTGCTTAACGAGTTTTGGGTCTTGCAGTCAAGCTTCTTTATGCCTTTACACGTATAAAGCCAATTTCCGTCTGATTCAAAGAAACCTTTGCGCGCCTCCGTTACTTTTTAGGAGGCCTACGCCCCATATAAACTGTCTACCTGAGATTGTCCCTTAGCCCTAGTTTATGACACAAGGTTAGAAATATAGCTCTTCTAGAGTGGTATCTCAATAATGGCTCTATACTTTATTATTCCTATAAGAATAATTTTTTTTTTAACCTTCCACCTAATCTGCACAAGAAAAGCTCAAAACCAATCCTAGGGAACAGTAAAGCTTCATAGGGTCTTTCTGTCCAGGTATGGGTAGTCCGCATCTTCACAGACAGGTCTATTTCACCGAGTATCTCTCCGAGACAGCGCCCAGATCGTTACGCCATTCGTGCGGGTCGGAACTTACCCGACAAGGAATTTCGCTACCTTAGGACCGTTATAGTT